TAATGAATATTATTGATATTTCGATACGAACTAATGCCCTTTCTATCAAAAGTTTCAAAAAATTTCTGAAGAATATTGTGATGTGATGATCAAAAATAAGTGGCAAAACAAGCCATAAATTGTATCATTAGTTATCATTATAAGATAGAAGAGATCTAATCTTTTAGTCATTTCATTAAGGAGCCCAAAATAAAATATTTTTGAAAAAAAAAGGTTTCGTTCTAGGGCTGGGCCCATATACGTTTGTTTTGGCTCGAATGAGCGTTCGGAAGAAACTTAAGTTAGGTTATGCTGCTATCGAGAAAGATGATTCTTAATCTTTTTTCCTTTTTACCCCCTGATGAGAAAGGATTTTCATTTCAGTTCATTTCAAAATACTTCAATTGGTACACGCAAGAAATAGGCCAATTCAGCAGCTTTTTGTTCAATTTCTCCTGGAGTCAAATTCTCATCAGTACGAGTCAAGGGAATGGCCCCTTGGCCTCTGATGTCCATATAAAGGACACGACGGGCAGAAATACCCTCTTTAACTTCTATTCTGATGGACTGAATATCTTTCATAAGGAATCGAAGAAAGATGCGACGATTTTTTCCAGGAAATCCCCAACGAAAAATACACACAATTCCTTCTTTTCTATCGAATCGATCATAACCGCTACCTACATTCCACGAAATTGTGCACCACAAATAGAAGCTAATAAAGAGACCTGCGATGCCATAGAAAGACATCACGATCCCTTGTGGAAAAAAAATTATTTGCTGACACGGAAATAAAGATATCAAATTCCTACCAAGATAACTGGAAGTTCCAACCAATAAGAATCCTAATGAACCTAAAAAAAGGATAAAGGCCCAGCAGAAATTACTTGTTTTTCGAGACCCCATTATAAGCTCTATCCATATATGTTCTGATCGCCAACTCATACTAGATCCAGTTTCATTTTATTGGAATTGAGAGAATAACCCAAATAAATTTGACTTTACTCTTTTTGTTTCCGAAGTAACTCTCATCAACTAGCACTATTCTGATGTGACCCCTTAGGCATAATTCATCAAATTGGCTAGATCTAAAATACTAGCATCCCCTTCATATAATCCCCTATGGATATCTACATCCATTTAGATACATTGACTTTTCATTTCAGGCATCTGCCGATCCTGATCTATTTTTTTATATTATAATTATGATAACCATATATCATGGTTTCACATGCATAAGAGCTCTTTCATTTAATTTATGTTCGGCGGAAGCCACATCTTATACGATATTCTACTAAATAGATATATATGTTATCATCCATGTCTAAGCCTTGAAAAAAAAAAGATAAGATTTGGTCGCATCGGATTTAAAAAATCTTGTTTCTTTGAACATGAAGAGATAAAGAAGCCATTGCAATTGCCGGAAATACTAGGCCCACTAAAGGCACAAAAATAGAGGGTAAGTTAAGAGTTATCATAGAATGGGTACCTCAATTTAATATTTGTACCTGTTATTCTTATATTATATATTTAAAAATTAGTTATTAATTAGAATTCGTATATAATTATACTATAAGTGAGTATATAATAAGTGCAAGGAATGTAGAACTAAATTGGACTTATTCTTTTTATTTTTCCACGTGGAATATATGTATCATAATCCATTTTTTGATTATTCTGCTTTTATTATTTTGTTGTTGTCTTCTAATTTTTTGTTGAAAAATAAAAAGAATTTATTATTTATTAAAAAGTCCCGAAAGATTCGTTAGAATACGATCCAACAGGGATTATTAGTAATAATGAAAGTTATTGGGAGATTCTAGAAAGAGGCAAGACTATATATCTCTATTTGAATTATAATATGTATACGTTAGCGGGGAACATTAAATTTATTTAATTTGCCTAATGTAATGCCGCGAAAAGCAGAATTAGCTCTTTTATCTTGTTAATATAAACTTTCTTATTACTAATCAGAATCAGGAATATGGGTAAAAAAAGATCTCTAAAAAAGAAAGAATTTTCGGCAACTTTTCATTCTTTCTAGAATGAAATCTTGTGTTACCAAAGAAACCCGGAATCTTCTAATTTTTACTTTGAGTCTGATAAACTAACTGCTTGTTCGCCACAAATAAGATAATAGAACGTAAAGTTCTACTTGATTGAATTTTGATTCAAAGGAAAGAAAGTATGCAGTTGAAATAACTCCTTCAGAACACCTTTTAAAAGATTTCGCGGTACGATTGGATCGAATAAGCCCTTATAGAATAAATATTCAGCCGCTTGTGAACCTTCAGGTACTGTCTTATTCAATGTTTGTTCAATTACTCTTTTACCCGCAAATGCAATGTAGGCATTGGGTTCGGCAATAATGATATCCCCCAACATACCAAAACTAGCTGTCACCCCACCCGTAGTAGGAGATGTAAGGATTGATACATAGAATAACTTTTTATTTGATTGATAATCATATAAAGCAGAAGATATTTTAGCCATTTGCATCAAGCTCAAACTTCCTTCTTGC